AAGGTTCAAATCATTTTATCCGATATGAGTGTTCTATATCGGATAAAATGCAAGGATTCGTTTTGAAACTCTCGCCATACTAGCATAGTGGTAGAAAGAACACCAATGTTGCGCCCAGACTTCAAACAATTTAGCTTTAACCATGTTTAGGGCCCCATATTATTGGTTGATAGAGAATCAAAGTGTATTTACCAACGAATCGCGAAATGCTACCGTTCGTACATATGATTTCTGAATTGATTCAGAAGTAATTCGCGGGATTGTGCACCTTTATTTCCTAGTTACTAGTTATAAAGAAAAAAGTGCAGCTGGTTAGATACAGCTTATTCTTGAAATAAACAACTCGCACACACTCCCTTTCCAAAAAAAATCAATACACCAAGGACTACACTTAGATTTATTGGATTTGTTGCTAAAATATCGGTATTAAATCCGAAACTCCCGGCGGATGGCCAGTGACCCAAGGAAACGAAAGAATCGGTTACATTTTTCATATGATCTCCTCTTATAGATAGGACTGACTAAATTGAACAGAGTTCTTTTTGTATTACTTCACCCTTTGTTTTGTTGATTTTTTTCGTATTTCTCAATCTATTTAATTTCAATTGAAAAAAAAAATACTTAATTTAATTATAATTAGGTCCCAGGCCAGGTATCATATCAATTACTAAATATCTCGTTCGTTGCAAGGCGTACTAAAAAAGGGGGTTCCAGTGGACCGAGAACGGGAAGGAAAAAAGCGAGTGGATCCGCTAATTCCGGATCCTCAAATTAGTCCTTCCCACGGGGTATTGTATTATATTATCTCAACGAATAAGTTAAAGTTATTGTAGGATTGAAATCTTGATATAATTTGAAAAATAAAGCGGCAAATCCAAATCTAAAAAATAAGAAAGATAAAAAAAAGACTTTCCCATTTATTTCGAGGATTAAACAAAAGGATTTGCAAATAAAAGCGCTAATGCCACAACCAGTCCATAAATTGTTAAAGCTTCCATAAAAGCCAGACTAAGCAATAAAGTACCTCGTATTTTACCCTCTGCTTCTGGTTGTCTCGCGATACCTTCTACGGCTTGGCCCGCAGCAGTCCCTTGTCCAACTCCAGGTCCAATAGAAGCCAGCCCTACAGCCAATCCAGCAGCAATAACGGAAGCAGCAGAAATCAGTGGATTCATGGTAAGCTCCTCGCATAAAAATAAAGAAATGGTTAATGATACAAACAACCAATGAATTATGGCTTATTATTCCATTACTAAGATCCATCCAATCGAAATAACTATGAACTACAAATTTTAAGTAATGAGATTATTGAATGAGCAGAACTAGTTAGATCTCGCGTTTTTTGTTCCTATCCATGGAATCTTTATGAATCCATAATCAATTGGATCTAGTTCTTCCATTTCATTATTTATTTGTTCCGAGCCGTTCTTTCAATTATGCACTCTTTTTCTTCTATATGCTTGATTTCATCTGTTTATTCATTCGGTGGGGCCCATACAAAACGAAAAGGTCTTTCTTTTCTATTGTAATTTGTAATTCCTATCTAAAATCGCGATGGGGTAGGAAAGTCAATAAGATATATGGATAGTTCATATATAACTAGTAAAGATCTAATATCACATATACATGATTTCTTCCATAACGTAAACCAAAATCTTATATTCAACCCGATTCTAGAATCATTCTTTGAAACATACGGAAGGGTTTACTTATAGACATTAAATAAATTATGTATATCCAATTCGACCCCACCCCTAACCCATTTTTTATGAATCCCGCTTGTAAATTATTAGTTCCTTTTATTTATCATTATCTCGCATTAATACAAGCATGAATACAAACGGACTAATTTCTTAGTCTGAATCCTTACATATCAATAAATATAAATATTGTAGATCCAATTGCATGCAATGAATTCGAATTTGGATCAATATCAACCATTGAATTAAATAAAATCAAATGAAATGGGAATAGTTCCACAAGAACATTTCTTTTTTTTATCGCATATCGGAACTGGATAACATAACAATTCTTATCAAAATTATGTATGAATCATAATAAGGATTGACTGAACAAATATATAGAATATAGAATGAATATTGAAGTGAAGGGAGTATGGCATAAGTGGCCCAAACAGAAATCTTGGGAAAAATATTTTATTTTTTAGATCCGCTTCCTTCTTTTTTGACAACTGAATTCCATATCGTAATCTTTTTTACTACTACTCTAAATCATATATACCCGATATTGTATCTATTTTGTTCCAGAATGGATTCTCTGAACCGCCCATACATTGTGTTGGTATAACTAAAAAAGCATATTTTGAAAGCTAGTCAATGATGACCCTCCATAGATTCCCCTATATAAGCCGCCGCTAAGGTTGCGAAAATAAGAGCTTGAATACCGCTTGTAAATAATCCAAGAAACATGACAGGTATAGGAACTACTGAAGGGACTAAAGAAACAAGAACAACAACTACTAATTCATCAGCCAATATAT